ATATCGTTTTGGCGGCATGGCCGAGCGGTAAGGCGGGGGACTGCAAATCCTTTTTCCCCAGTTCAAATCCGGGTGTCGCCTAATCAACAAAAGAATCAAAATATCTTATTTTGTTTTGCTGATATAATTTGCCAAATTTTTTCCAACAAAAGCAAGCAGAGGAAAAGGGCTATGAATACTTGCTTGATTCTAAGTATCTGGGGGGAGTTCTACTCTACTCTATAAAAAAAATGAAAAAGCTGTAAATACTTTAAATCCTTTCGCTAGGGTTTAGGAAAATATTATATTCGTGAAAAAAAAAAGAACTGGTAAATTTTGATACGATAGCCCTTCCACTACTAAATGTAGTGTTTACTGAATGGGTCTTGAATTAGATTCGATAGACGAACGGAGAATCTAATAAATTAAATTATTTAGTTACGGAAAGAGCAGAAGATACTTTGTATATATACTCATGAAAGTATCTGAGTACTGTACGCTGACATCCATTCAACAGTAATTCGATTGAATGGATAATTGGCTTTTACTTTAACTTTCAAATTAATTTATATACTTTTAATTTATATATTTTTACTTAATTTATATTTATATATTAAAGTTTTAACTTAACTACTTAACTAAAGTACAAAAAGAAATTTTTCACTTTTTGATAATCTTGAGTCAAGAACGTAATAGGACGTCTTCGATTGATTCATAGCGACAATCGAAGATGGTAAGGTAAGATTGAGATCAAATAAAAGGGAAAAATCGAAAAGAAATAAAGAAATAAAAAGAGGGGTATGCGGTAGATAATGATCTATCTTGATTCTATATTTTTATACTTTTGACTTAATGAAATGAAGGGCGACAAAAAAAAGAACAGGTCTTATTATTCTAATATATTATTAACATTCTTTTGATACTTCTGAGACTTCAAAGGCTGTCTCTACGTATTTTGCTTGTACTTAATGTTTTTGGATTATACTAGAAATCTTCTAGTATAATCATTAGAACTTGGTCTAATTGGATTTATTGAATTGTTTCATCAATGGTGTTGGATCATAACCCCCTTTTGACTCTGCGTTGGTAATTCTATTATTATTATTGATATTATTGAACAATAATTGAATAATTCCTTCATAGAGATCGAGGACAAAATTCACATGGATATAGTAAGTCTCGCTTGGGCTGCTTTAATGGTAGTCTTTACATTTTCCCTTTCACTGGTAGTATGGGGAAGAAGTGGACTCTAGAAGTACTACTAATTTAGTTTAGGAATCAAACTGTATCAATTTTTTTATAGATCGTTCTGCAAAGACTTTTTTTTAATTCACTATTTCCATTTTGAAATTGAATTTGAAAATATTTTCATTTCGAAGTTATATGTATTGGATTCTAGTGGAGTAATGTACTATAAATAATATATGAACTCTTTCAATCAAATAAATATTTCAATTATTCCTATGTTCCTATTTCAAAAGTAAAAGTACTCCAAACGGTATGAAATCTTTTCCAATCGAATTCTTCATAAATCTTCTATAGCGACAATGAGTAAGAACGAAACCCTTTATTACATTACTATATATTATTATATACTTTACATATTTTACTTTTTATTTGTTATTGTTTTCTGTCTTTGTCTTTCCTCTTTAAAGAGAAAAGAAAATAGTTCTGTTATTACATTAACATCGATACACTTTTTTACGGAAAACAACATAGACATAGTGGTTGTCCAAGGAGATACTACACATAAGAAAATATTGTCTTTGGGCAAGTTGCATATTGCGCACTTACTATATTGTGTTTTATTATTTTATAAATTTTATTTATGCTGTTCTCTTTTTTCATTTCATATTATGGTTGAAAGGTTAAAATCGGTGAGGTTTATTAATCCTTTTCGAAATCCGAAGAAGTTCCCATGGACCCTCTGGATCCTCTGTCAACAGGTCAATGAATTATTTCTTTATTGGAATGCTAACAAGAAGATTACTTGATTTTCTTTTATTATACCCATACCTATTTCATTGATTTGATTCTTTCTTTCAATGGGTATCGGAATTCATATAAAATTTAAATTAAAAAAGATAAGAAATCTACGAATTAGAATTGTAAGAGTAAGAGTGGTCTTTCGAGAATTTCAAATTGATTGGAATCAACACAAATCAAATAGAAATAGATGAAGCAAAAAAATAGAATTGGGACATGATACTATGTACATCATATATGGAATTGATATCTATATATGAAGATAATAATGTCAATTGATATATATTAACCTGTATCGTCATACAGCAAACTTTATACAGTAAATAACAATACTAGTTATAGTATGGTAGAAAAATCTTTTTCTACCATACTATACTAGTATCTCATAGAATACTGCTGATTCTAGTTCGATCATTTTATTTAAAAGGTGAAATTTGAATCCTTTCTATTTTATTTCTTCTCTTCAATCATTGATAAGAACTAAAGAGTCACAAGTTTAATTCAAATTAATCACCTTGACTTACTGTTTTTACGTATATTATAAGTAAAAAAGCAGTAGGAATTAGAATGAACAGTGCAGTAGCAATAAATGCGAGAATATTTACTTCCATAATTTCATCCTTTCGTTTTTCTTTAATTCGCAATAACTCGGGATTTAATCCCATAGAGATGATAAATCTTTTGTCTGTAAATTCAATGGGATGAATTACATCTAGATATAATCGAATCGGATCAATATCATGAATAACAATATCTGACAAATTGCTTCATCGTCAAGAATTGAATAGTATAAGATAGAAAGATCTTTTATCCATACCGAATTCCAAAGTAAATTTTGATACAATAAAAAATACTTTTACTTTACTTTAACTTTGATTTTTATTTCTATTTTTCATTATCTTTCTTTTCTATGTTCTAGAAACTAGTGACCTTTTTGTACAATCATTTGATGAAGTATCATCTAACCGTAACCGCTTTTACACTTACCATTGGTTCCAAACATCAAACATATATAAGAAATAAAAAAAAGGGATTCCCGTTGGCAATGAAATTCTACTATTTGTACTCCCTTTTACAGAATAGAAATAGGGAAGGATGAATTGCTATATTTTTTTATTGGATTTGGATCCATCGGGACTGACGGGGCTCGAACCCGCAGCTTCCGCCTTGACAGGGCGGTGCTCTGACCAATTGAACTACAATCCCAAGGAAATAACATAAAAAAAAAAGGTGTACAGTATACATATTCTTATAATTTTATTCAAATACTTTTCAAATACTTTCGATATGGATATGAACTTTAGCAATAGAGGCAGTGATCACTAATAATCTTTTCGTTATTTCCAAATAAATTGGATAGTGAATCTTTCAATGAAAAAAGTTATTTTTTTTTTTTTTTCTTTACTCTTTTCCTTAGACTTTACCTTGATATGAATCTAGATCTTTAGCAAGATCAAAACTTGTTGGAAAAAATAAATAGAGTAAATAAATAGCGATAAAGATACGATATATCAATATCAGAGAATTTGATCAGAAATTTTGACTTTTTTCTATTGGGATCGATCATTTCTGGAGAACAACAAATGGCTTATATCATTTCATGGTGGATCGGCGAATTATTGGGCCGAGCTGGATTTGAACCAGCGTAGACATATTGCCAACGAATTTACAGTCCGTCCCCATTAACCGCTCGGGCATCGACCCGGGAAGAATAAATCCAGGTTTAGTGATAATCCACGATCAACTTCCTTTCGTAGTACCCTACCCCCAGGGGAAGTCGAATCCCCGCTGCCTCCTTGAAAGAGAGATGTCCTGAACCGCTAGACGATGGGGGCATACTTGCCCAACCGTCATCATACTATGATCATAGTATGAATAGTTTTTTGAAATTGTCAATATAATTGAATCATATGATTCAATGCGAAAGATCTTTCTGCCTTTCATGATTATATATATATATATAATTTTTTGATTATTTATATTTCTGAATCGTTCATTCTAATCGACATTATTATAATTCCATAAATAAATCGATTTTCTTTTTTTTTCTTGAAATTATTAATTTGAATAATATTATTATTAATAATGTTAATATTAGTAATATTCTTTTATTTTATTTATTTTTAATAATAATAAATTTTTCTAAGAATTTGGTTTGGGAGACAAGCGGAATCGCTTTATTAATGATTCGATGAAATATTTTGGAGCTAGGTTGAATTGGTAGGTCCATGTATCAATCAAATGAATTTCGTTATAATGGCAATTAGGATCTGTCTTGAAACAATTCCTTGCATTGATTGATATTTATGAAATCAAATATCATTAAACCTTTTTATACTTACAAGTATATCCTATACTCATTATGTAAATCAAATTTATGGTTACTGAGTGAACCACTATACATTTAAGATATATTATAACGTATAAGATCTATTTAGATACACATAACATATAATATGGATATACACTAAACACATAGTGACTGGTGGCTTATTCAGGAATTGAATCAAATATGCCCTTTTAACTCAGTGGTAGAGTAACGCCATGGTAAGGCGTAAGTCATCGGTTCAAATCCGATAAGGGGCTTTGGTTTTTTCATAAAACTACCGCGGTAGTATTCATATTTGAAGGGAGAAGAAAAATAAGAATTTATTAATATTTTTATTATTTAATAAATTAATAAATTAAGTAAGAAACCATATTAATATTAATTTATATATATATTAATTATAATTAATTATAGTACAGTAATATTAATTATAGTTATAAGTATAGTTATAAGGTTGAACATTTTCTATTATGTTTATTATAATAGTATAGTTTATTATAATAATATTTTATATTATTAATGATATAATGACTAGTATTAAGTTTATACTGAAAAATAATAAGTTGTCTACTTGAATCGCCAAATATTTCTATTTTTTATTATTGCAATCAAATCAATAAAAGAAAAAAGTAAGTGGACCTAACCCGTTGAATCATAACTATATCCACTATTCTGATATTAAAATGAAAAATTGGAAGAGTGGAGC